GTATGAACGGAGACGAGACGGAGGAATGAAGAGCATTTTCGACGCAAGTTCGAATTTTCGACAGGTACAAATAGAAATAAATTGATAAAATATTCCTGAAAAAAATTCTGTTAATTCCACTTATGGAGTCTTGTTCTTGTGATAGAATATAAAAATTGATCCAATTTCTACCTATTATTATGATATTACGATCCAATGGGGTACCAAAAAAAGAAATGGGTTCGAAATTAGATCTCCTCTCTATGAATGAGATAAAGATGAATGAGATAAAGACAGAAGTAGTATATAGTTTCCTTTTTTTTTAACACACTCAATTTCATGTTCAAAAAAGAATTCGCGGATTCTTTTTGGTAGTCAGTGGAATTTATAGAATATGATTGAATTGCGTAATATAAATATAAAATATAATAAGAATAGTATTTATTGTATTTATTTTATTAAGTACATGCTGATACGACTATCTATTTTATCCATATATCACATCTTTTATTGTAATTTCACTTGGGACAACGTGAGTCACACTCCATCCAAATTTGTATTTTCTATTCAATATATTCAATGAAAAATGGAAACAGGAGGATTCTCCATAGGGATATGTACATAAGAGAGAGATCCGGTTTGGTATCTGGGTAACAATTTCTGTTCTGGGGTTTACATATACACATATATGTTATTATAATTGATAATTGAAATTGAAAAGGATTTATTATTGAAAAAAAAAAATGAATACTGATTAGTCATAAATCAATAATTCAAAGTAAATTGTTAATGGTTCCAATTTGTCCTGAATTTTTCAGTCTGTGACCGGAAATCCATTTTTTCTACTCTCAATAAAAAAGAGAAGGGATGTTTTTAAGCGATGCATATTTTAAGATACAATCAATCGAAGAGGAGAATCTAAACTAGATCCAATAAAAAACAGGAATTTCTTTTTAAAAAAGGATAAGTACAATGGTATTCAAGATAAAAAAAGGAGTGAGTAATAGAATTAGAATATAGATAATATTTTTATCCATTTTGGACCGAATTTGGCGACATGGCCAAGTGGTAAGGCGGGGGACTGCAAATCCTTTATCCCCAGTTCAAATCCGGGTGTCGCCTGATCAACAAAAGATTTTTTATTTCTTTCCTATCTTGCCGATCTAATTCGACGAATTCTTGCGGAGCAAGAAGCAGAGGCAAAGGACTAAGTGGGCGTGTCAATACTCGATTTTGATAACCCATGGCGTAGGTTTTATAAAAGACTGTAATTTTTTTTTTCTCGAAATTGAGGTGTAGCCCAAATCGGTATCAATAGGAATGAAGCAACTCTCACTTATTACTTTAATGATTGACTCTCACCATTTATTTGATTCAATTGAAAAATCAAATAAATGGTGAGAGTCAATTCCGGGATTCAGAACTAAGGTCGGAAATCTCGGTATCCAAAGGTTCCTAAGGGACACTCTGTTTTTGCTACTAGAATTGAAGAAGATATTATACGAAAGACTATAATAACAAGATCTCTTAAATTACCCTTATTCAAAGTAGTGTCTCGTGACTCCGTCTGGTATTAAAAGAGTAAAGGGTAAAGTTGAAAAAAAAAAGAATGTATTAATTAATAGAGGTGGTGAGTTCTCCGGATTCTTTCACAGAAAGAAAGACAGTAAGCTTAGATCAAATAGGAATATAGAGGTATCTGATAGATAGTTATCTATCGTGATGGTATATTTTTATGCTTTTTGCTTAGTAAGGAAAGGCATTAATATCAAAACAAACAATAGGTCTTACTATTCTTACATGCTCCATATAGAAGCATTCCTTTGATATTTCCAAGGAAAAGGCGTGTGTATCATCGTATTTGTACTAAATGCTTCCTGATTTTACCAGAAACCCTAAAATATAGAAACTTGTTACGAGTGTATTCATTGAATTGGTTCATCAATAAATAGTCTTACCTATTTTGACTCTGCGCCATTGATTCCGCTATGATTATTAATCAATAATAGAATAATTCCTTCATAGAAATAGGGGACATAATTCACATGGATATAGTAAGTCTTGCTTGGGCTGCTTTAATGGTAGTCTTTACATTTTCCCTTTCACTTGTAGTATGGGGAAGGAGTGGACTCTAGGGCTGGGCACTACTAATTGCTCAATCGAACCGTATCAATTCTTTATTGATCATTTTGCGAAGCCCTAAAAAAATAAAAATGTCTTCCAAATTGTACTGGAATACAGTAATGAATGATTACCATAATTGTATTTCGAAACTCAAATCTACGCATGATAGGCGATTTTTTCCAACCTAATTTTTCCTAAATATTCTATTTTAGTGAATCAGCTCTTATCATAATTATGGATATTACAATAAGAAAAACTAATACTATTTTTTTTTCTTTATTTATTTCCCTTTTTCTTTTACCTTTCTAAAAGAAAGTCGTTCTGCTATTACGACAATACATATTTTCTTTCTATCGGAAACGAAGCGATTAGTGATTGGCCAAAGAGATCCGACACATAAGAAAATGAGATCTTTCTTCTGTTGAGCGATCCACATATCACACATTTCACATTTGTTTTAGACTACTAGAAAAGTTTTTATGCTTTTTTTGATTCATCTCATGTTTAAGCATGAAAAATGGACAGGGTCTGCTCTACTCCTTTTACAAATCCGAAGAAGTTACTGTATAACTTAACTCCGCGGATCATCCGTTAATTGTTCAATCAATGACTTCTTGAGATGGGAAATCAAACTAAAAGAAATAAAGTGCTATCTATATGTACATCTAATATATGTACATACATATTGTAATTTGATCTATATATAATAATAATAAAAACAATACTATAGCTGGTGTGGTAGAAAGAACTATATATATAGTTCTTTCCACCACACCAGCTTAGATACTTACTACGATACTTCTGATTCCAGCCTAATCATTTCATTTAAGATTTAGAGTTTGAATCCCTTTCTTTCATTTCTTGAATCATCGATAAGAACTAATAATAATTCAAGTTTCATTCAAATTAATCATTTTGGCTGACTGTTTTTACATAGATGATAAGTAAAAAAGCAGTAGGAACTAGAATGAACAGTGCAGTAGCAATAAGTGCGAGAATATTGACTTCCATAATCTAATCTTCTTTTGTTTCGCAATAACTCGGGATCTAATCCCATAGAGATGATAAATTTGACTCCTGCAAATTCAACGGGATGAATTGCATCCCGATGATACTGAATCAGATCAATATTATGAATAACAATTTCTGATCTATCAAATCAATTCATCGTCGAAAATTCAATAATATAGTAGTAGTATAACATAGAAAGGAAAGATCTTTTATCATACTAAATCAAAAATATCATTTTTGATTTGATCAGAAATACACATCAATCATTAGATTTTCATACCCTTTTTCCACTTTTTCTTTTCTATAACCTATTAGCTATCTTCCTTATACAACTTCCCTACTTAATACATACATATACATAGAATTATGTACATAAAATTATGAGGTATCATATGACTGGTATTGTCTGGGTCATACACAGATACAAACAGTATAAGTGAGATGGAAAAAGAAAGGATTAAGTATAAAAAATAAAATATTCGAACAAAAAATACTGAATATAGCAATACTACCGATTGTACCAATCGACATATGTCTCTCCCTTATCAATCAGTACTAGGGAAAGAACTAGGAAAAGAAATGGAAATTCCCATATTTATCATCAGATAAATGCGAAACAAAAGAAAAAAAAATTCCCCTCCCCGCACCGGGGATTCGATTCGGCTCCCCCTCTTCCCTTTCGCGAAAAATAGAGAAATGAATTGAGAAATTCATCGGATCCTAGTTCGGGACTGACGGGGCTCGAACCCGCAGCTTCCGCCTTGACAGGGCGGTGCTCTGACCAATTGAACTACAATCCCAGCAAGGTGTATAGCATACATATTCTTATGGTTTCATAAGAATTGTCATGTTGTAACGTAACAGATACACGAATGATATAGTGATATCATATCCACATAAACACGGGCTTTAGCGAGAGTGCCGCGGATTATTAGTAACTAGTGATTCTTTTTTTTATTGTTAAAAGTGGATAATCAACCTTTCAATGAGATGAGAAAAAAATATAAATAGAGCAAAAAAATTGACCCTTTTCCTTCATTTCTACAGATCAAGCATTTCTTTTCTGTAGGACAAATTGGTTATATTATACTCATGGAGCGGTGATTTTTTGGGCCGAGCTGGATTTGAACCAGCGTAGACATGTCGCCAACGAATTTACAGTCCGTCCCCATTAACCGCTCGGGCATCGACCCAGGAAGAATTCATTCTAGGCTTATTGATAATCCATGATCAACTTCCTTTTGTAGTACCCTACCCCCAGGGGAAGTCGAATCCCCGTTGCCTCCTTGAAAGAGAGATGTCCTAAACCACTAGACGATGGGGGCAGATCCGCCCGACCGTCATCATACTATGATGATAGTATGAACAGTTTTTTGGAATTGTCAATATAATCTAATGGTATGGCTAGATCCGAAGAGTCTTTCTATGTTATGATTCTATAGAATCATAACATTTTTTGGGGGGTTGATGCTTCATGAATGAAGCATCCCATACTATTCGATATAACGAAAGGAAGTATAGGATTCCTTCAGTTCAGGCAATGGTTAGCCGGACAGAAAAAAGGGGTAGGGGAGGTAAAACCCCATTTAGTTTCATTTAATTTATTTTCTTCCATTTTCACTCATTGCTTCGTTTATCGTTGAGATGCAATATAATATGTCTATCACTATCTCGCACTAAGCCAGAAAATGCAAAAACGAGAAAAATTTTACCCACTTTCTAGGTAAATAAAAATTTTTTGTCCATTATGAGTCTACTGCATATATGTATATATGTAGTAGACTCATAATAGAAAATGGCTAATTCATGAATGGAATAGGGCCCTTTTAACTCAGTGGTAGAGTAACGCCATGGTAAGGCGTAAGTCATCGGTTCAAATCCGATAA